TGAAAAGAGAAAAAGTAAGGGTATAACCGCCTTCAACTGGTTAATATATAAAAAAAGAGAACGACTTAGGGAGTAAAAAATCTTTTGGGGATAGAGGGACTTGAACCCTCACGATTTTTAAAGTCGACGGATTTTCCTCTTACTATAAATTTCATTGTTGTCAATATTGACATGTAGAACGGGACTCTATCTTTATTCTTCTCGTCCGATTAATAAGTTCTTCCAAAGATCTATCAGACTCTGGAGTGACTGATTTGATGACTGAATATTTGATTCTTTTTTTTTTCAACGTGAAATCGATTCACAAAAGGTCTTCGGTTTTTTCATATTCATAAAAATAATAGATATTTATTTTTTTTCATATTCAATATTTTTATTTAGAGAGAATTTCATATTATATAACCCTATATAGAATTATAGATAGAATCTAAAAATATAATATAAATAAAAAATATCAAAAAATGCGAAAAAAAAAATAAAGAATAGATTGGGGGTATTATTAATTATTTGATATAGTATATTTTTCACCCTTTTTGGATTGGAGTTTCGACGTTAAGAATTCTTTAAACAACACAGCACAGTCAACTCCATTTGTTAGAACAGCTTCCTTTGAGTCTCTGCACCTATCCTTTTTTTATTCTTGAATTTATGAATCCTTTTTTTTTTCAAAAGCAAAAAAAAAAGAGTTGGCTCAGGATTACCCATTTTTCTTAATTCCAGGGTTTCTCTGAATTTGAAAGTTTTCACTTAGTAGGTCTCCATACTAAGGCTCAAGCCAATTAAGTCCGTAGCGTCTACCGATTTCGCCATATCCCCTTTTTGTTTATTGGGATCTCCGTGTAATGTCCTTCCCTTTTATTCTGTCATTTCTCACGGAACCGTCGAATTCATGCGATTTGCTATGGATTACTAGTTTCCCCTTTTTGCATTTTTTGTCTATCTTCTTTCGTCTCTATCGGAAGTCTCTATTTGACTTTGGTCTAATCCGAAATGATTGTATCATTTCTGTAGCTACAATTCAATACAATATAGAAAGCTATATACCATATATATCCTCCACCCGTTCATTTTCCCCTGCAATTTTGAATACTCAAAGGGTCGATTCTTTGTTTGTCAGTATAGTCTACGAATGAAAGCAGAAGAATATTTTATTATGTTAATATAATTTAATAGAATCCGGAATTCATCTTTATCGATTCTTTTTTATTTATTTTAGGTTTTCTTAAAGCAGACTTATAAGATAACTATAAATAGTTATCTATTTATTAGAGTTATATAGAATAGATAGAATGAAAATTGCCATAATGAATTTTTTTGTAATTTCGATTTGAAATGAATTTTCAAAATTCATAGCTCTATTAAAAAGAGAAATCGAATTTCATAGAATTTATTTCTAAGATCTAATTGAAATAGAATCAAATTATTCTAGACGAAAATATACATAGAGAGAAATAAACTAAATTCAATATTTCTTTTTATTTTCTATTTGAAATATTTATTTGAAATTCATATCATCATAATCATATAAAGAATCAAAATGAATAATCCTAAACTTAAACATAGTTTATTGAATGCCAGTGCATGTATAATTTCTGGGAGCCCGCTTAGCTCAGAGGTTAGAGCCTCGCATTTGTAATGCGATGGTCATCGGTTCGAGTCCGATAGCCGGCTTTCTCTATTTTTCTTTGTTCAACTTTTTTTACTTATTAATTTAATACAAAATTGTATATATATAATAATATTATATATTATTGTATATAATAATATTATATATAAAGGGTTTGTATATGATGTATATATAATCCATTTAATTATTCATTCATTGGAATCCAAAACTTAAACTTAAGGGGATGTCGGTTCATTTATCATTTAGTTCAGTTTTAAGGTTTTTTTGTAAAACGGAATATATTATTTCTATATAATATAGAAATAAAGAAAATCAATTTTAAAGAATAAAGAAAGGAGACTTTATGTCGCGTTACCGAGGACCTCGTTTCAAAAAAATACGCCGTCTAGGGGCTTTACCTGGACTAACTACTAAAAGGCCCAGAGCCGGAAGTGATCTTAGAAACCAATCACGTTCTGGGAAAAGATCTCAATATCGTATTCGTCTAGAAGAAAAACAAAAATTGCGTTTTCATTATGGTATTACAGAACGACAATTATTTAAATATGTCCGTATCGCCAGAAAAGCCAAAGGGTCAACGGGTCAGGTTTTACTCCAATTACTTGAAATGCGTTTGGATAATATCCTTTTTCGATTAGGCATGGCTCCGACTATTCCTGGAGCCCGTCAACTAGTTAACCATAGGCATATTTTAGTTAACAACCATATCGTAGATATACCAAGTTATCGTTGTAAACCCCAAGATACTATTATGGCGAGGGATGAACAAAAATCCCGAGCTCTAATTCAAAATTTTCTTGATTCATCCCCCCGTGAGGAATTACCCAAACATTTGACTCTTAATCCATTCCCATATAAAGGATTAGTCAATCAAATAATAGATAGTAAGTGGGCCGGTTTGAAAATAAATGAATTGCTAGTGGTAGAATATTATTCTCGTCAGGCGTAGCTCTACAATAGGTTCGGACAATTTGGCCCCTTTCTTTTGCCAAAGTAAAATAAGGTTAAAAGTCAGGAGTTTGACCCAAATTTTCTCCCATTCATATATTCTAGCCTATCCCGATTCATGTATCCGAGATTGGCAGAAAGATTTTCACTCCTTGCCTATTCTTTCCAGTATTTTACGTACTGCAGCAATTGGAAATAGAAGAAATATATATAAAACAAGATTTAACTCTTAACTTAATGTTCTAAAAAAGAAAGTATTTTTGTTGTTTGATTTGTTACAGTTCAAACTGTTAGTGAATTAAATTAGGTGTAAATTAGGTCAAACAAAGTACGGAAAGAGAGGGATTCGAACCCTCGGTAAACAAAAGCCTACATAGCAGTTCCAATGCTACGCCTTGAACCACTCGGCCATCTCTCCTACACAATGATTATGACTCTGAAACCGAAAAAATAGCGAGACATTCCTAATCTATGTTCATATTTCCAGTACTAATTTGTTTGGATAAGTGCGACTAGAACTAATGCACCAATGCTATAACTATATAGTATAACGAAAACTAATAGTAGAACGAATACTAATATAGAAGATTTTTTCTAAAAAATTTTTCTCCTTCGAAAATTCCCGTCTAGTTTTAAAGTGCTCACCAACAAATTTCTTAAATTTCACGGTTATTCTATATTCCATCTTAAATTTCACGGTTATTCTATATTCCATCTATAGAATGATTATTCGATTCTCTTTACTCTTTAGATCATAATTCAATCAAAAATTTTTCTATAATCAAACAATTCCTTGATTGTTACGCGTTGCTGAAATCACAATAGCGCCTATACTACGCCATTTGATTTGTATGAATTTGAATGGAATTCAGCTATTTCTTATTGATTCTTGAAAAAGGAGCAATTTGTTGGGTGTTTGGAAAAGAATCTGTTTTTATGTTATTTCGTACTGTAAAAATTCTTTGTTTGTGTAATCGTTTTCCCGCAAGGGGTGGGGTAATGAGAAGAATTTTAGAATGGATTAATACTTATGCCTAGATCGCGAATAAATGGAAATTTTATTGATAAGACTTTTTCAATTGTGGCCAATATTTTATTACGAATAATTCCGACAACTTCAGGAGAAAAAGAGGCATTTACTTATTACAGAGATGGTGTGATTTGATTTTCTTTATTAGTTAGTTTCTTTTTACTGTTTCTATTCGAATTTTCTGAGAAAGGCACACGCTTCAGGGCTAGAATAGAAAGAACAAATATTTCCCTATTTATTATAAAAATAAACCTACGCTTGTTGAAGGTGAAGTTTAGAAATCGAACAATTCCTTCTGTCGTGTATCCTCGATTGATGCAACCTCAGATACTATGCTTCAGTATATCGATTTTAGTATTGAACGAAAGGTTACACCTTTGTGTTTTGTATTACAGGTCAATGCTACTTCCTAGTAATATAAGGCCCATAGGCGGCATAGGGGAAAAAGCACTACACCTAGCAACCGACAAGACGAAAACTTTGTTAAAAATTATTTCCCTACTCCCTTTCTTTTCGTATCTGGATTGGGACTAACAAGAATGGTTGGGACAACAAACATCCATCTCGCTCGTACTGTGGATACCCGCATAACCATCGAAGACTGTTGAAGTGACTATTTCCTGGAAATTAGGAGGCGTTGAGAACAAAGGAATTGTTGGAGTTATCTTTTCTATTTAGTATCAAGACACTTGATTTTAGTAAAATCTCTTGCGCAAGAAGGTTGGCTAGAGATTTTTTTGTAAAAACACTAGCCCCACCCAGTTCATAATGAGAATGTTTTAACCTTTTTTTTTTTTGTTAGATATATTTTTAATTATGTATATTGAAAGGAGGAGCCGTATGAGGTGAAAATTTCACGTACGGTTCTGGAACGGAGATTCTTTGAATTGAATAACGACCGTAACGAATGTCAGCTCAATCCGAAGGAAATTATGCGGAAGCTTTACAAAATTATTATGAAGCTATGCGACTAGAAATCGATCCATACGATCGAAGTTATATACTCTATAATATAGGCCTTATTCACACAAGTAATGGAGAACATACGAAAGCTTTAGAATATTATTTTAGAGCACTAGAACGAAACCCATTCTTACCACAAGCTTTTAATAATATGGCAGTGATCTGTCATTACGTGCGGCTATCTCCACTATAGAAATAAAACGGAAGACAAAATCTTCTAGTAAATTAAATACTAAAATAAAAAAAGGCTCGCTACAAATGCATCGTCCAAAACGATGATTTCTTTGAGCTGTAGCAAAAAAAGAAACTTCATATTAAGAGAAGTTAAAATATGAAGAAATAGAATTATATTCTAAGATAATTAAAAAAATGCCTAGAGACTTTTTCTATGTCTATGGATAAAAAAAAGATCTAATTGATAGAGAGAAAGCA